AAGAATTAAGAATAACAAGTTCTTCATTACCCATAATAAAATAACCACTTAGAATAGCGAAACAGATTATATTTGTCGAGAAATTAAAAATGATATGGAAATTATACTCATCGTGTGTTTTGACTAATTGTACTGTTTCCTTGTGTATTCCTATACGAAGCTTTTGTATATGTGTTTCTGGGTATTCCTTTATCATTTCGTCCAACAGGAATAGTTCTTCTAATTCTATAAATCTTTCTAGAATGCTTTTTTCTTGAATATCATTCAAGAGAGTTTCGGATTGCCGGGTATTCCACCAATTAATAACCCAAGGTTCCAGACTTTTATTAAATGAGAGAGAGACCCACCAGGGCAAAAATATTATGGATATAATATATGGGAGGGAAGTCAATGCTTTTGTTTTTTTCATTTTTTTTTTCTGTGAATTGTTAATGAATCTGCTGCATTCGTCGATTCTATTTGATATTTATCTGAACACGAATTCTATATTCTATAACAAGGTATCGAACCTATGAATTTATTCCCATTTTTTTTGTAAAAATTGAGTCCTTGGATCTAGCAAAATAAAATATAGAAAAGAGTCCTTTTCAGATAAAAAAAATAAGCAAGCAAATAGGATTCCCAGAGATATCTCAATTGGGTAAATTCCAACTAATTTCATCTCTATTTGTTCCTGTCGATGAATACTCGAAAATCCACTAGAAGTAACAAATATGATTCAAATTTCGAGATAAAAAAAAGCCTTCCCGGATCAATAATTATTTAAAAATGTTTCACCGCCTAACCATAACCACAGTCCTGGAATAACGTAACCTATCAATTCGAAATATTGGATGAATTCTCTTAAGTCTTTTGAAGAAACTTCAATTTTATTAAAAAGGGAATTAGCAAGTTCCCTCCTTCATACTAAGAAAACATTAATTCTTCATTTCAAAATACTTCAATTGGTACACGCAAGAAATAGGCTAATTCGGCAGCTTTTTGTTCAATTTCTCGTGGAGTAAGATTCTCATCAGTGCCAGTCAAGGGAATGGCCCCTTGGCCTCTTATTTCCATATAAAGGACACGACGAGGATAAAGACCCTCTTTAACCTCCATTCTGATAGATTGGATATCTTTCATAAGGAAACGAAGGAAAATGCGACGATTTATTCCAGGAAATCCCCAACGAAAAATACAAACAATTCCTTCTTTTCTATCAAATCGATCATAACCACTACCTACATTCCACGCAATTGTACACCACAAATAGGAGCTAATAAATAGACCCGCGATCCCATAAAAAGACATTATGATCCCTTGCGGAAAAAAAAAGATTTGCTGAGATGGAAATACGGGTATAAGATTCCTACCAAGATAACTGGAAGTTCCAACCACTAAGAATCCTAATGAACCTAAAAAAAGGATACAGGCCCAAAAAAAATTACTTGTTTTTCGAGACCCCGTTATAAGTTCTATCCAGATATGCTCTGATCGCCAGTTCATATTATACTTACTATACTCGATCCGGTTGTATTCGATTGGAATTGAGAGAATAACCCAAATGAATTTGACTTAACTTTTCTTGACCCCCAAGTAACTCTCATCAACTAGCACTATTTTGACGGGAACTATTAGGAGTAATTGGTTAGATACATTGACTTTATATTTCAAACTATTCACCAATCTATTTTTAACCAGCTAGACCCATATATAATCTGCATTTATGCAGATATCGTGTATCCGTATGCATATGAGTCTCTCATTTGTGTTCGGAAAGAGCCACATACAAATTTAGATAATCTTATTTTCTTGGACATGAAGAGATAAAGAAGCCATTGCAATTGCCGGAAATACTAGGCCCACTAAGGGCACAAAAATAGAGGGTAAATCTGTCATAGAATGGGTGCCTCAATTTAATATTTGTATTTTAAAGATATCTTATGATAAGTATATCTAATATAACTAATGATAAGTATATCTAATATAACTAATATTAAGTAGTTAATAAGTGCAAGGAATATAAATGTGTACCTAATTCATCGTTATACATAAATATGAAATATGTATGATAATTCACTGTAATAATAACATATAATATAAGAAACTTTCTTATTCTCCCATCCTTTTTTATTCTTTCTATTTTTTTTTTTTTTTACTAAAGGGTATTAAAGAGTTTATTATGAATTCGCGACTTTCACTAATCGAATCCAACAAAGCAAACGGTAACTTGATTCTATAAACTTGATTCCATAATAAAAGTGAGGGTTCTTAGTATAAATAAATTCTTTCTATTATATATTTACTTTTATATTTTTATTAAATAAATATAATAAATTATAAATAAGATAAATTTTTGTTTCGATTAAAATGAAATTAATACGTAAGAAGGCCAGATAAAATTATTTTTTCTTTATGTCTTTCCTTTCCCTAATTCCTCGGAAGGAGGAGAAACTTACTCTTTTAGCTTTTTTATACTATTGATTAATAAAGGGTTCCTGATTACTAGATTACTAATCAGGAATAGGAGTAAGATAAAAAATAGAAAAATCTATATGAAGGAAAAAAATAATAATTATCCAAAACTTATAGCTCTTACTACAAGTAGAACTAATGTTACCAACGAAAAGACCATTCTTCTTAACTTAAGTTTTTTTACGATAAATTAAATACAAATAAAATACTCGTTCGCTACAAATAACGAGTGCTATACTTTAATTTATTGAATTTTTATTCAGAGGAAAAAAACTGTGGAGCTGAAATAACTCACTCAGAACACCTCTTAAAGGATTACGTGGTACGATTAAGTCGAATAAGCCCTTATGGAATGAATACTCAGCCGCTTGTGAACCTTCGGGTACTGTTTTATTCAATGTTTGTTCAATTACTCTTTTACCCGCAAATGCAATATAGGCATTAGGTTCAGCAATAATAACATCTCCCAACATACCAAAACTGGCTGTTACTCCACCGGTTGTAGGAGATGTAAGGATTGATACATAGAATAACTTTTTATTTGATTGATAATCATATAAAGCAGAAGATATTTTAGCCATTTGCATCAAGCTCAAACTTCCTTCTTGCATGCGTGCTCCCCCAGAAGCACATACAATAATAACAGGTAAAGATCGATTAGTAGCATACTCGATCAAACGGGTGATTTTCTCGCCGACTACAGATCCCATACTACCTCCCATAAACTGAAAATCCATAACCCCAACTGCTATCGGAATACCATTTAGTTGACCTATGCCTGTTTGAACAGCTTCAGTTAAACCTGTCTTTCTTTGATAAGAATCGATACGATCTTTATAAGGTTCTTCCTCTGAATGAAATTCAATAGGGTCCATAGAGACCATCTCTTCATCCATAGGATCCCAAGTGCCCGAATCAATCGAGAGTTCGATTCTATCTGAACTACTCATTTTCAAATGATATCCGCACTGTTCACAAATATTCATTTTTGACTTAAAAAATTTTTTATAATTTAATCCATAACAATTTTCGCATTGAACCCATAAATGTCTGTAGCTTTGATTTTTATTTATATCGAAATCATTAGACTCTTCTCTTATATTGAAATCGCTGCCATTACTACTAGTTTTTAAACTCGAATTCGAATTCCCATTTTCACTATGACTTACACTTTCAGTATAAATGAAACTAGAATTATAACTATAACTGTAATAATCGATATCACCTAAAATAGAACTTTTAATACTGACTTCAAAATGAAGATAACTATTAATGCAACTATTAATGTGATTATTCCAACTAGATTGAGTATCATACATGTAATGATAATAGTAGTTTTTGGACCCACTATTCAAACAACTAGAAAAAAAACTTTCTGGTTCACTTATAAAAGAACCCTCATTGTCAATCTCAAAAATCTGATTTTCAATATCAAAATATACAGAATAACTGTCACCATTACTATCTCTAACTAAAAAAGTGTCATCCGAGACCAAACTCCAAATATTCCCGATATCAAATAAATAATCAACATTATTGAAAGCATAATTGTCACTATTACTCCAACTAGGAATGTTTTTCCCCTTATCATTATCATTTATAATGGGTTCTTCACTTCCACTGGTATTTCCAATAATATCAGAACTATCCACTGATTTACTTAGCCCACATCTATATTCTAACTTTTTGTTAAACAACATCGAATTGAACCACCATTTTTCCATAGAGTCTTATCGCCCCCTATTTGACGAGAATACAATAGATGAATAGTCATTCGATGAATAATAATTGATTTTATTTATTATTTTATTTCTGAAGCCTATGGATCCAATCACTAGTCACTAGGATTGTTAACTAAATAACGGGTGAGTATTGAAAGAAAAGATTCTCCTTTTTGGGTTTGGGGGAATCCAAGGGTATCACTTCGATATACATATATCTATTATTATTATTATGTATTTAATCTTTTCCTCAATTAATAACTATTAACTATAAAGACAGGGTTCTCTCGCGTCATGTACAAATTATCATTACCAAGGATAAAATAAAGATAAATAGTTTTTTTATTCCTATAAATGAAGAATTTATTTTCATACAATCTCTCATATAATTAAATAATACATTTGTATTGCAACATGGAACGAAAAAGACAATATACAGGAGGGGTAGAAGTGGCCCTTCCCTGGCTTGATCTATGGTCTGAAGCTACGCAATATAAAATAAAAGGATCCACCAATAATCTCCCAAAAATCCCCCAATAATACCAAGAATCTATAAAATTAATTTATTTATGGATCCAACGATAAAATAAAAAAAAAAATAAACAAAACAATAGAAATAATAAATACAGAGTTGTTTTGTCTTCGACCTTATCTTGTCTTGTATTTAGATCTTGTGTATATATAGGTAAGATCTAATCATAGTATATAGATCTTAAATCATAGTATATATAGATCTTAATACTTCTTAATACTAATACTATAATTTATAGATAATATATAGAATATTAATACTATAAATATATAGTATTATATTAGTATTAAGAA